TTGTCGTGGGTTCTGTGAAAATATATGTCCTACAAGCATTAACTTAATAATACCATATCAAATCTTGCAAGATCAATCAATCTGAATGTGGGTCCAGTTTCAGTTAATCGGTGACATCAGGTATGTGGGTCTGAAAACAGAAAGAGAAAAAAGAGCTAAATATATGTGCCTAAGACATGAAATGCCAGGTTATAAATTTAATGTATAGAACACATTAACCAGAGGCCTTTTAAAGAGGAACGAATGGACTTTATTAATCTTATGTGCTTGACAAAACAACCAAAGGCCAGAATAGATCAGTTATGTACGCCATCACTGTATGGGCTTGAAACTAGTAACTTAGTATCTTATCTAACAAGAATTGCTTATTTCTCGTGATCAGTCAAATTAAGAGATAATCCAATACTGTGACCAAGTCCATGTCATGCGAGAGACCATTTAAGTTTATGTTCTGAAACCATTAATCTAACATCACCTAGACACATTACTGTCAACTAAAAATTTACCTGCCAAACCAATTCTAATTATGTCTTTAATAAAATTAAGCAGTAATATTACTGGTGATATGCTAGTGGCAAATAAATGAATGTAAGATAATACATAGAGTGTACGTTGTCATTTCTTTCTGTTGGGCGAGGTAGAGGTATTTGGTGTGTTTGTCAGAAGGTAGTTTAATGAAGATTCCGGTTTTGGGGGCCGGGGATGAAGGTTTAAGTCTTTCTCTTTTGATTATTCTAGGAAAGTTGTGGTTTTCAGTCTTTGGTTTACAAGACCAATGCTTTAGTTAAGCTACTAGAATATTTTAGGTTTAATATTTTATTTTCAATTATTCCTGTTACAGGTATGAGGATTAGGAGGATTGTGAAGTACAGGATGGAGGCTGTTTGGCCGATGATAATGAATGGGTCTTCGACTGGTTGGCCACCAATTCATGTAAGTGTTAGAAGGTCAGCCGCTAGAGATCAGAGTAGGATTTGGTTTAGGGGTCGGAATATGGCTGAGCGTTGTTTTGATGTGTGTAGAGCTGGTATTAGGAATAATACTAGGATGGAAGATAGGAGGGCGAGTACGCCTCCTAATTTGTTTGGGATGGATCGGAGGATTGCATAGGCGAATAGGAAGTATCATTCTGGTTTGATGTGGGGTGGGGTTGATAGAGGGTTGGCCGGTGTGAAGTTGTCTGGGTCTCCTAGAAGGTTTGGGGAGAATAGTGTTAGAGTTAGTAGTAGGGTTAGTATTAAGATTAGTCCTAGTAAGTCTTTGTAGGAGAAGTATGGGTGGAAAGGAATTTTGTCGGCATTTGAGTTTAACCCTGTTGGATTGTTTGATCCAGTTTCGTGGAGGAATAGTAGGTGTACGATTACTAATCCGATGATAGTAAAGGGTAGGAGGAAGTGGAAGGTGAAGAAACGGGTTAGGGTGGCGTTGTCTACTGAAAAGCCCCCTCAGATTCATTGTACTAGGGTATTACCGATGTAGGGGATGGCTGAAAGTAGGTTGGTAATGACGGTAGCGCCTCAGAATGATATTTGGCCTCATGGTAGGACGTAACCCACAAATGCGGTGGCTATAACTAGGAGTAGTAGGAGAATTCCTGTGTTTCAGGTTTCTTTGTATAAGTAAGAGCCGTAGTAAAGTCCTCGGCCGATGTGGAGGTAGATGCATATGAAGAAGATAGAGGCCCCATTGGCATGTATGTTTCGAATGAGTCATCCGTATTGTACGTCTCGGGTGATGTGGGCTACTGATGAAAATGCTAGTGAGATGTTTGGTGAGTAGTGTATTGCTAGAAAGATTCCGGTGATGATTTGTAGAATTAGGCAGATGCCTAGTAGTGATCCGAAGTTTCATCAGGCAGAGATGTTAGATGGGCTGGGTAGGTCAATGAATGAGTTGTTGATAATTTTAATTATTGGGTGGGTTTTTCGTAGGTTTGTGGCCATTAATGTTTTTGTAGTTGAATACAACGATGGTTTTTCGGACCGTAAGTCTTGGTTAAAGTCCGGGCAAGAATTATGATGTATTTTATGTTTTTATTTGGGTTTTGCTTTGTTTTTTGGATGATTGGTGTTTCTTGTAGTTCTTCTCCTTATTATGGAGTGCTTAGTTTGGTTTTGGGAGCAGCTTTTGGGTGTGGGGTGCTGGTTGGGGTGGGAGGGTCTTTTATTTCTTTGGTTTTATTTTTAATTTATTTGGGTGGGATGTTGGTTATTTTTGCATATTCATCTGCGCTAGCAGCGGAGCCTTATCCTGGGGGTTGAGGGGGTTTAAATGCGTTTGTTTATGGGTTGTGTTATTTAGTTTCTGTTGTGTGGCTTATGTTGATGGATTATTCTTGATGGAGTATGGAAGATTTTGGTGATGGTACTGTTGATGCTGGTGGGTTATTTGTTGTTCGTTTAGATTCCAGTGGGGTTTCATGGTTTTATGACTTTGGTAGTGATATGTTTTTAATTGCTGGTTGAGGGTTGTTGTTGACGTTGTTTGTTGTGTTAGAGTTGGTTTATGGGTTRTCTCGTGTGGTGCTTCGTGCGATTAGGGTAYGGTAGCTGCTACTAATAGTGTGATTGATAGGATGAATGAGGTTATGTAGACTTTAATGAGGCCTTTTTGTGATGAAGAGATGAGTGTGATTGGGGTGATTTGTGATTTGATTAGGCCTTTTGGACCAATGTTTTCATATCAAGATAGGTCGGTTAGATGGGTTGCGATGTTTTGGCTAAATTTTAGGCTAGCTATTGGGAGTGAGCGATGGGTGAGGGTGTTGAAGTGGATTAGTAGGTTGGAGAGGTTGTGAATGTTGGAGGGTTTTGGAGTTATTTTGTTGGTTATTGTGGTTAGTTCTAGGGCTAATAGTAGGCCTAAGATTGTTATTGTTAGTGCTGCGATTTTAATGTAGGTTGGTATTGTTGTTGGTTGGGTTTTTAGTGGTGTGGTATTTAGTGAAATAATTAGTCCTGCGACGATGCTACCTGCAGCTAGGCGAGTAATTGGGTTAATGATTTTTGGATTGTTTTCGTTTAGTAGTGTTGTGGGGAGGTATTGGGGTGACCCTGTTTGTACGAATGTTGTGATTCGTAGGCTGTAGATTGCGGTGAATGAGGTTGCAATTAATGTTAGGAGAAGGGCTCAGGCGTTCAGGTATGATGTGTTTATGGTTTCAATGATGATGTCTTTGGAGTAAAATCCAGTTATGAATGGTATGCCTATGAGTGCTATACTGCCGATGGTTAAGCATGAAGATGTGATTGGTAGGGATTTGTGTAGTCCCCCTATTTTTCGAATGTCTTGTTCATTGTTGAGGTTGTGGATGATGGAGCCAGAACATAGGAATAGTATTGCTTTGAAAAATGCATGTATGGAGATGTGTAGGAAGGCCAGTTGTGGTTGGTTTAGGCCGATGGTTACTATTATAAGACCTAGTTGGCTTGATGTAGAGAAGGCGATGATTTTTTTGATATCGTTTTGGGTGAGGGCGCAGAATGCTGTGAATAAGGTGGTGATAGCTCCTAGGCATAGGCAGATTGATAGGGCTGAGTTGTTTGTGGCTAAGATTGGGTGTATTCGAATGAGTAGGAAGATACCTGCTACGACTATGGTGCTGGAGTGTAGTAATGCTGAGACTGGGGTTGGGCCTTCTATGGCTGCTGGTAATCATGGGTGAAGGCCAAATTGGGCTGATTTTCCAGTTGCAGCTAGGATGAGGCCAAGAAGGGGGAGTAGTGGGGTGGAGGGGGTGATGGAGAATATTTGTTGGAGCTCTCATGTATTTGTGTTCATTGCTAGTCATGACATGCTGAGAATTAATCCGATATCGCCTGTGCGGTTGTAAATGATAGCTTGTAGGGCTGATGAGTTTGCTTCTGTTCGTCCGCGTCATCATCCAATTAGTAAGAAGGACATGATTCCTACTCCTTCTCAGCCAATAAAGAATTGGAATATATTGTTGGCTGTTACTAGGATTATTATGGCTACTAAGAAGATTAATAGGTATTTGAAGAACTTTGTGATGTGTGGGTCCGTGGCTATATATCAGTGAGTAAATTCTAAAATAGATCATGTGACATATAGGGCGATTGGTACGAATATTATTGAGTACTGGTCGAATTTGAAGCTTATGTTGATGTTAAATGTGGATGTATGGGATCAGTTAAGGTTGGTAATAATTGATTCGATGTTTAGGTAGATAAATGTGGTCAGTGGGAGTAAGGCAGTGAAGAATGCTATTTTTACAGCTGTTTTTGTTTTTATTGTAGGGTATATGGGTGTCATTAGAGGTAGTGTTAGGATGAGGAGGGTTAGGAGGAGTGTGGAGTTTATTAATAGGGTCATTACTTTTACTTGGAGTTGCACCAAGGGTGAGTGGCTTCTAAGGCCAGTGGATTACTTCTATCCTTTAAAAGTTGGTGGGATTGAGGGAGCTGAGGGGTTAGTCTCAGGTATAGGAATTAGCAGTTCTTATTGTGTAATACCTCTCTCGGTTTATAAGGAGATTTTAACTCCTATTTTTAGAGCCACGGTCTAATGTTTTTTTTGAAACTATATTAACAGTAGAATGTACCTCAGATTAGTTCTGGTTTTGTTGTTAGTAGTGCTATTGGGAGAATATGAAGTGCTATGAGTAGATGTTCTCGTGTATGGGTTGGGGGAATTGATTTTAGATGTGATGGAGTTTCTCCTCATTGTGTTGTGGTTAGTATGTATAAGGTGTAGATGGCGGTGATTAGTGTTCCTAATCCTGTTATTAGGATTGTAATGTTTGATCAGTTGAATAGTGAGATAATAATTGTTAGTTCTCCTATAAGGTTAATTGTTGGTGGGAGAGCTATATTAGTTAAGCTAGCTAAGAGTCATCATAGTCCTATTAGTGGTAGTGCTAGTTGTATGTTTCGGGTGAGGAGTAGTGTTCGACTGTGGGTTCGTTCATAGTTGGTATTAGCTAGACAGAAAAGTATGGACGATGTTAAACCGTGGGCAATTATTAGTGTAATAGAGCCAGTGTATGATCATTGAGTTTGTGTTAGTGTTGCAGCGATAACTAGGCCTATATGGCTTACAGATGAGTAAGCAATTAGTGATTTTAGATCTGTTTGGCGTAGGCAGATTGAACTGGTTATGATTACCCCTCATAAAGCTATTACTATGAAAGGATAGGATAGTGTTTTTGATAGGGGGTCTAGTGTTATTGTGATGCGGATGATGCCGTATCCTCCGAGTTTTAATAGTACGGCTGCTAGGATTATTGATCCTGCGATTGGGGCTTCTACATGTGCTTTTGGCAGTCATAGGTGTAATCCATATAGAGGTATTTTGATTATAAAGGCAATTAATAGTGCAAGTCATCATATTGAATGGGATCATGAGTTTATTATGGTTGGTTGGTTGAGTTGTATTGTGTAGGTGGATAGGGTGCCGTTTTGGGTTTGTATAAATGATAGGGCTACTAGCAGGGGTAGAGAGCCGATGAGGGTGTAAAATAGAAAATAGGTTCCAGCATTTAGTCGTTCCACTTGGTTGCCTCAGCGTGTGATGATTACTAGTGTTGGGATTAGTGTGGTTTCGAATGCAATGAAGAATATGATTAGTTCTGTGGCTGAGAAGGCTGAAATTAGTGAGATTTGTAATGAGATGATAGCGATGATGAAAGTTCGTTTTCGTGAGGTTGGTTCCGTGGTTAGGTGGTTTTGACTGGCTAAGATTATCAATGGGGTAAGTCAGCATGATAGGATTAGTAGTGGGGCTGAAATTCGATCTACTCCTAGGTAGTAATTGGAGAAGGTTGTTAGTTCTATAGTTGGTTTAGATCATTGTAGGCTTAAGAGGGCAATCCCAAAACTGTAAGTTAGTGTGGTTGGTCATAGTTGTTTTGGTTTACAGAGTATGGTTGTTGGCAGTAGTAGAATTGTTGGGATGATGATTTTTAGCATTGTAGTAGGTTTAAGTTTTGTAAGTGGTCTGATCCATGAGTTCGTGAAGATGCTACTAGTAATGATAGGCCTATGCCTGCTTCGCAGGCTGAGAAGGATAGCATTAGTATGGGAGTTAGTATGAACGAGGAAATTTGTAGTTGGATGGGTCATATTGATAGAGTAATAAACAGGGATAGTATTATTCCTTCAAGACATAATAAAGTTGAAACTAAATGGGTTCGATGTAGTGAAAGACCTGTGATGCTGATAATGAAGGCAGAGTAGCAGCTAAAGTGTGTGGGTGTCATTTGATAGCCGTGAAGTTTAATCACGATTGACTAAGCCGAAATTAGTTGTCTTGTGTTAGACTAGTTATCTATTCTGCTCATTCTAGGCCTCCTTGAATTCATTCATAGACAAGGCCTAATGTAAGCAGGGATAGGATGATGAGGGCTCAGGTGAAGGAATAGGTCGGATGTGGTAGTTGTATGGCTCATGGTAGTGGGAGTAGTAGTGCGATTTCTAGATCAAATAGTAGGAATAGAATTGCTACTGAGGAAGAATCGAATCGAGAATGGTAGGCGGGCAGGTTCTAGTGGGTCAAATCCACATTCGTATGGGGATAGTTTTTCGTTGTCTGGTTTTATTAGTGTAAGTCAGTAGTTTAGTATCATTAGGATTGTTGATAGGGTCAATGAGATAATTATAATTGAGATTGTTGTGTTCATTACTTTTCTCTAGGGTTAAGCTAAAACTTAGTGATTGGAAGTCACTTGTACTATTATACTAGAAAAGTATGAGCCTCATCAGTAGATTGATACATATAGGAATAGTCATACAACGTCTACGAAGTGTCAATATCAAGCGGCTGCTTCAAATCCAAAATGGTGGGTTGAGGTAAAGTGGTATTTAATTTGTCGTAATAAGCATACTGCTAGGAATGTTGATCCGATGATAACGTGTAATCCGTGGAAGCCCGTTGCAACAAAGAATGTAGAGCCATAAACACCGTCGGCGATTGTGAATGGGGCTTCGTAGTATTCTATGGCTTGCAGTATTGTGAAATATAAGCCAAGTAGGATTGTGAGGCTGAGGGCTTGGATAGTTTGATTTCGGTTGGCTTCTATAAGGCTATGGTGGGCTCAGGTGATTGTCACGCCTGAAGCTAGTAGGACTGCTGTATTTAGTAGTGGGACTTCAAATGGGTTTAGTGGGGTGATTCCTGTTGGTGGTCAGCATCCGCCTAGTTCTGGCGTTGGGGCTAAGCTTGAGTGGTAGAAGGCTCAGAAGAACCCAATGAAGAAGAACACTTCTGATGTGATGAATAAGATTATACCATATCGTAAGCCTTTTTGTACTGGAGGGGTATGATGTCCTTGGAAGGTTCCTTCTCGTACGATGTCTCGTCATCATTGGAATATAGTAAGTAGTATAATTGATAGGCCTAGGATTATTAGTAATGTTGAGTTATAGTGGAATCATATGGCGAGTCCTGAGGTTATTAGTAGTGCTGCTGCTGCGCCTGTTAGTGGTCATGGGCTTGGGTCTACTATGTGGTAGGCATGTGTTTGGTGGGCCATTAAATGTTTTCTTGTAGATAGAGGCTTAATAATAGGACGAACACGTAGGCTTGGATTATGGCTACTGCTAGTTCTAAGATTGTTAGTAAGAAGAGAATAGTTATAGTTAGGATAGATAAGGTTATTGTTATTGATAGTAGGGCTAGTACTGCGGTGGAGGTGAGTTGGATTAATAAGTGGCCAGCTGTTAGGTTGGCTGTGAGTCGGACCCCTAGGGCTAGGGGTCGGATAAAGAGGCTAATTGTTTCAATTATAATGAGGATTGGGATAAGTGGGGTTGGGGTTCCTTCTGGTAGTAGGTGACCTAGTGATGTTGTTGGTTGGTTTCGAAGGCCTGTGAGTACTGTGGCTATTCATATTGGAATAGCTAATCCTATGTTTATAGAGAGTTGGGTGGTTGGGGTGAATGTGTATGGTAGCAGACCTAGCAGGTTGATTATTAAAAGTATGGCTATTAGTGATGTTAGAGTAATAGATCATTTATGTCCTGTTTTATTAATTGGTATTATTAGTTGTTTTGTAAATAGATTAATTGCTCATAATTGTAGAGTTGAAAGACGGTTGGTTAGTCAGCGGTTATTTTGGGTTGGAAGTATAAGTGATGGTGTAAGTAAGGCTAGAATGATTAATGGGATTCCTAGGGTTTGTGGGCTTATGAATTGATCGAAGAATGTTAGGTTCATGGTCAAGTTCATGGGTTTATGTTGGCGATTTTATGGTTTTTGTTGGGAGTATTTATAGGTAGGTAGGATGAGATTTTTGGTTGAAGGATGATAATGTATGTTAATCATGTGGAGGAGAGGACTAATAATCATGGGTCTGGGTTTAGTTGTGGCATATCACTAAGGAGGGGCGGAGTTCTCTTTTTCTAGCTTAAAAGGCTAGTGCTGTCCTATTAGCTTCTTAGTGTGGGATTATGATAGTATTAGTGAGGATCAGTTTTCGAAGTGTTTTAGTGGTACAGATTCTACTACGATCGGTATAAAGCTGTGGTTAGCCCCACAGATTTCTGAGCACTGTCCGTAAAATACCCCTGGGCGAGTGATAATAAAAGTTGATTGATTTAGCCGGCCTGGGACTGCATCTGCTTTTACTCCTAGCGATGGGACTGCTCATGAGTGTAAGACATCTTCAGCTGAAATTAATATTCGAATTGGAGATTCTATTGGTATTACCATGCGGTGGTCTACTTCTAGTAGTCGGAAATGTCCGTTTGGAAGGTCTTGGGTTGGGATTATGTAAGAATCAAATTCAAGGTTTTCGTAGTCAGTGTATTCGTATGTTCAGTATCATTGATGTCCTATGGCTTTGATGGTTAAATGTGGGTTGCTGATTTCATCTATTAGGTATAGGACTCGTAGAGATGGTAGTGCGATAGTGATTAGGACAATAGCTGGTAAGATAGTTCAAATTATTTCTACTTCTTGGGCATTTATAGTGTTGGTGTATGTTAGTTTGGTTGTTATTATTAAGGTAATGATGTAAAGTACAAGGGTGCTAATTAAGAATACGATTATTAGGGTATGGTCATGAAAGTGGAGGAGTTCTTCTATAATAGGTGATATTGCATCTTGGAATCCCAATTGAAATGGATGTGCCATTAAGTCGTAAAGGGTTTGAACCTATAATTTAACCTTGACAAGGTTAGGTAATGTATTTTACTAACGTCTTAAGGAAGAAACATAAAGGTTATGTGGTTGGCTTGAAACCAATTCAAGGGGGTTCGATTCCTTCCTTTCTTGAGTTTGTACGTGGGCTGGTTCTTCGTATGTATGATATGGGGGTGGACAGCCGTGTAGTCATTCTACATTAGTAGGTGTGAGTTCAACTGTTATTACTTTTCGTTTTGAAGAGAATGCTTCTCAGATAATGAATATTATTATGATTACAGCTACTAGGGAGATCAGGGATCCAATTGATGAGATAGAGTTTCATAAGGTGTATGCATCTGGGTAGTCGGAGTAACGTCGTGGTATTCCGGCTAGGCCTAGGAAATGTTGGGGGAAAAAGGTTATGTTGACTCCTGCAAATATTACCCCGAAATGGACTTTTGTTCAGGTTTGGTGTAGGGAGTATCCGGTGAAAAGTGGGAATCAGTGGGTAAATCCTGCTATGATAGCGAATACGGCTCCTATGGAGAGAACGTAGTGGAAGTGTGCTACTACGTAGTAGGTGTCGTGTAATACAATGTCTAAGGATGAGTTGGCTAGTACGATGCCTGTGAGGCCTCCGATGGTAAATAAGAAGATAAAGCCGAGTGCTCATAATATAGCAGCGTCTCATTTAATTATTCCTCCATGTAGGGTGGCTAGTCAGCTGAATACTTTCACTCCTGTTGGGATGGCAATAATTATTGTTGCAGATGTAAAGTAGGCTCGGGTATCTACATCTATTCCTACAGTAAATATGTGGTGAGCTCATACAATAAAACCTAAGAATCCAATAGATATTATTGCTCAAACTATTCCTATATATCCGAATGGTTCTTTTTTGCCGGCATAGTAGGTTACAACATGTGAGATTATGCCAAATCCGGGTAAGATTAGGATGTATACTTCAGGGTGGCCAAAAAATCAGAATAAGTGTTGGTATAAGATTGGGTCTCCCCCTCCTGAGGGGTCAAAGAAGGTTGTATTTAGGTTTCGATCTGTAAGTAGTATGGTGATGCCTGCAGCGAGTACTGGTAATGAGAGTAATAATAGGACGGCTGTAATAAGTACTGATCACACGAATAGGGGTGTTTGGTATTGTGATATGGCTGGGGATTTTATATTAATTGCTGTAGTGATAAAGTTGATAGCCCCGAGGATTGATGACACACCTGCTAGGTGTAGAGAAAAGATAGTCAGGTCTACAGAGGCACCAGCATGGGCCATGTTTCCAGCTAGTGGTGGATACACGGTTCAGCCTGTGCCCGCACCTGCTTCAATTCCTGATGAGGCTAGGAGTAGAAGTAGGGATGGAGGTAGAAGTCAGAAGCTTATGTTGTTTATACGGGGGAATGCTATGTCCGGTGCTCCGATTATTAATGGTACGAGTCAGTTTCCGAAGCCCCCAATCATGATTGGTATAACTATGAAAAAGATTATAACGAAAGCGTGAGCAGTGACAATAACATTATAAATTTGGTCGTCTCCTAGGAGGGTCCCAGGTTGGCTTAGTTCTGCGCGGATCAATAGGCTTAGTGCTGTGCCTACTATGCCGGCTCAGGCTCCGAAAATTAAGTATAGGGTGCCAATGTCTTTGTGATTAGTGGAAAAGAATCAACGAGTTAGAAACACAGGTAAGATGGCTGAATGTCCAAGCGTTAGGCTGTAGACCTTTTTATAGAGGTTTAATCCCTCTTCTTATCAAATCTCGTGGTGAAGTTCATGTCAAATTGCAAATTTGAAGATATACCTTTATTGGTGTCGGGGTTTTCCCGCCCTGTAGAGGCGGGAAAAAGTAGGCAAAAGCCCGCTGGATAGGGTGTTTAGCTGTTAACTAAATTTATTATGGGATCGAGGCCCATTTGTCTAGTTAAGGCCTTAGCTTAATTAAAGTGTTTGAGTTGCATTCATGAGATATAAGGTAGAGTCTTATAGGTCTTATCAGAAACTAAGAGGTTTTGTCTCTTGTTTGGGGCTTTGAAGGCCCCCGGTTTTGTAGGTTTGATCCTAAGTTTCTAGATGGCGGTTAGTAGAGTGGGTGTGATTGGAAGTAAGGAGATGGATAGGGTGGTTATTAGGGCAAGGTAGTGTTTTTGGTTGATTTTATGTCGTCATTGTTGTAGGTAGTTAGTGGAGTTTGGGGGTAGTGTGATGGTTGTGTAGTATGAAATTCGTAGGTAGAAAAATAGGCTAAGTAGTGATAGGAGGGCTATTATAGTGGCAATAATGAGTATGTGTTGTTTAGYTAGTTCTTGGATAATTAATCATTTAGGTATGAATCCTGTTAGTGGTGGTAGTCCTGCTAGTGATATGAGGGTTAGTATTATTATAGTGTTTAGTGTAGGGAGTTTTGTTCATGATGTTATTATTACAGAGATTTTGTTTGTTTCTAGGAGTTTAATTATTAGGAATATTGTAGAGGTTATGGCGATGTATGTGTAGAACGTAAGTAGTGTAAGTTTTGGGGACAGGGTGAGGATTGTGATTATTCATCCTAGATGGGCGATGGAGGAAAATGCTATGATTTTTCGTAATTGGGTTTGGTTTAGTCCGTTTCATCCTCCGATGATGGTGGATGTGAGTCCTAGTGTTAGTATTAGTGGTGTGTTTATGGACTGGGCGGTTATTATTAGTAGGGATAATGGTGCTAGTTTTTGTCAGGTGGTTAAGATTAGGGCTGTTGTTGTGGTGGTTCCTTGAAGTACTTCTGGTAATCAAAAATGGAATGGGGCTAGCCCTAGTTTAATGGCTAGGGCTGTGGTAAGGATTGTACATGAGATGTTGTTAGATATTTGTGTGATGCTTCATTGGCCTAGTGTTCATGCATTGATAATACTGGAGAATAGAATTAGTGTTGAGGCAGTTGCCTGTGTCAGGAAGTATTTGATGGCGGCTTCGATTGCTCGTGGGTGGTGTTGTTTAGCGATTAGTGGGATGACGGCTAGGGTGCTGATTTCTAGGCCGGTTCATGCTAGGATTCAGTGGTTGCTGGAAATTGTCAGTAGTGGTCCTATGATTAGGCTTGTGGTAATGATTGTGTTTGCATACGGGTTCATTAGTATAGGAAGGATTTTAACCGACATTTTCGGGGTATGGGCCCAAGAGCTTAATTAGCTGACTTTACTAGAATATAGTATAATGGAAGTATAGGGAGTTTTGATCTCTCTGGTATAGGTTCAATTCCTATTTTTCTAAGGAGACGAGGGGGTTTTAACCTCTATTATTCACCCTATCAAGGTGATCCTTTGGTTCAGGCACGTGTCCTATGGTATTGGGGGTAGCCCTGATAAGGCGGTTGGTATTGAAATGTGTCATAGGCATAATGCTAGGGTGATTGGGAGGAAGTTTTTTCATAGTAGGTGTATTAGTTGGTCGTATCGGAATCGGGGGTAGGAGGCTCGGATTCATAGGAATCCCATTGATAATAGTATTGTTTTTGAGGTTAATGATATTGAGAATAATTCTGGGATGTTGTTGGTGTGGGCGGGGTTTAAAAATAGGATGGCGGTCAAGGTGTTTATTATTAGGATGTTTGAGTATTCTGCTAGGAAGAATAAGGCGAATGGTCCGGCGGCATATTCGACGTTGAATCCTGACACGAGTTCGGATTCGCCTTCGGTTAGGTCGAATGGTGCTCGGTTGGTTTCGGCTAATGTGGAGATATATCATATTATTATGAGTGGTCAGGAGGAGAATATTAGGTATATTGGTTCTTGTGTTACTATAAATGTTTGTATGTTAAAGCCCCCTGAGAAGAGGACTAGGGAGAGTAGGATGATTCCTAGGGTTACTTCGTATGAGATGGTTTGGGCTACTGCTCGTAGGGCCCCTATTAGGGCATATTTTGAGTTTGAGGCTCACCCTGATCATAGGATTGAGTAGACCATTAGGCTGGAAATGGAGATTAGGAATAGGATGCCTAGGTTAAGGTCAGCTAGGGGGAATGGAATTGGAAATGGGAGTCAAATTGATAGTGCTAGTAATAGGGCTAGGATTGGGGATATGGTGAATAGTGTGATTGATGAGTTTAGTGGGTAGATTGGTTCTTTAATGAATAGTTTTACTCCGTCTGCTACTGGTTGTAATAGTCCGTATGGTCCTACAATGTTTGGGCCTTTTCGAAGTTGTATGTAGCCTAGTACTTTTCGTTCAATTAGGGTGAAGAAGGCTACGGCAATTAGGATTGGGATTACATATATTAATGGAGGTATGAGGTTAGATAGGAGTGTTTTCATGGATTGGGAAGGGGAATTGAACCCCTGGATAAAGGGTTTAGGCCTTTTGCATTTGTACCTGGCTCTGCCATCCCAATTTGGCCCTTTTTTTGGGCACAGGTTTTTGTCTTATTATTAGTTAAGTTGTTTTCACTAATGTAAGGTAAGGCTTGTTTTTGATATTGGCCTTGTCTTTTCGGTCCTTTCGTACTGGAAAAGACTGAAAGTTTATAGATAGAAACCGACCTGGATTGCTCCGGTCTGAACTCAGATCACGTAGGACTGTTAATCGTTGAACAAACGAACCCTTAATAGCGGCTACACCATTAGGATGTCCTGATCCAACATCGAGGTCGTAAACCCCATCGTCGATAGGGACTCTAGGATGGGATTGCGCTGTTATCCCTGGGGTAGCTTGGTTCGTTGATCAAGTGTATTGGATCGTTTTGCCGGAAGCACTTTGAACTGTTGTTCTAGGTTTAAAGGGTTTTTTATTTTTCGGAGGTTTTGTTTTGTTCCGAGGTCGCCCCAACCGAAAATAAAAATCAGGTGCTATTTGGTATAAGGCCCGTGGGTGGGTGTTGGTGATAGTTGATTTTATATTTGAAGTTCCACAGGGTCTTCTCGTCTTATAGTGTTATCCCCGCTTTTGCACGGGAAGATCAATTTCACTGATTATTTGTAAGAGACAGGTAGAGCCTCGTTTGGCCATTCATTCTAGTCTTTATTTAAAAGACAAGTGATTACGCTACCTTTGCACGGTTAGGATACCGCGGCCGTTTAACAGTGTCACTGGGCAGGCATTACCCCCAATACTTATGTTCTTGCTGGGGGCTATGTTTTTGGTAAACAGTCGGGCTCGTTTGGTTTGCCTAGTTCCTTTTACAAATTTTAATCTTTCTTATATGCGCTCCTGTGTTGGGTTAACAGTTTGTTTTATAGGGTGTTTTAAGTGTTGTTGGTTTTATAGTATGGCTGTTAATAATCAGTAGTTTGTCTGTTATGATTTAAGCTAGCGCGTAGAGAAGTTCTGTTCTTCTTGTTACTCATTTTAGCATTAGTTCTTCTATTGGAGTAGAATAGCTCAATATTGTTTGGAGGAAAAAAGTTTGTTGTTTATGTTTTTTGGTGGTGGAGCTTTGACGCTTTCTTTGGTGATGGCTGCTTTAAGGCCTACGGTGGTGAATATTTTGGTATTTTGTCCTTCGTTTTAGGTTGTGTCCTTTTTCAATCGGGCTGTACCTCGATTGAATATATCTTAAACTTTTCTTTTACACTTTGAGATGTTTTGTAGGAGGTTTAAGGTTGAACTTGTATTCTTTTGTTGAGCAACCAGCTATCACTAGGTTCGTTAGGCTTTTCACTTCTACTTATAGGTCTCTCCACTCTTTTGCCACAGAGACGGATTTAGCCTGATGGGGCTGCCTTTAAGTAGCTCACTTAGTTTCGGGGGTTCAAGCTTTAGGTCTCTTTGCTTGGATGTGCTTGCTAAACCATGATGCAAAAGGTATAAGGGTTAATCTTTGCTTTCTAGGGCTTGGTGAATGTTTCATTGTTTTTCATCTTTCCCTTGCGGTACTGTCTTTATTGCTCCAACTTTGTCTTTTCTATCTCCTATACTGGGGCAGTGAAAATGCTTTGGTTGTTCTTGGTGGGATGGTTTTGTTTTGTTGTATTTGTGTTAGTTGGTTGGGCTAGATTGTTGCTCAAAATAGTCTTGTTTTAGGGGACATTTTTCAGGTGTAAGCTGAATGCTTTTGATTTAAGCTATATTTTGAATGTTCCAAGTACACCTTCCGGTATACTTACCTTGTTACGACTTGGCTCATCTGTTTGTTTGTTGTGGTTTTATTTATAGGTGATGTTGATTTGAGGAGGGTGACGGGCGGTGTGTGCGTGCCTTAGGACCGGCTTAAATTGGGCATTCTAATCCTTGTTTACTGCTAAATCCTGCTTGTAGAGCTTGTTTCATGGTTCTTTCCGTGAGATAATTTCTAGTTTAGAAAATGTAGCCCATTTCTTCCATCTCAGTTAGCTACACCTTGACCTGACTTATTAGCTATTGTTGGCTGTTTTGCTTACTTTTATATCCTTCATAGGGTAGGCTAGTGACGGCGGTATATAGGCGGTACTGGCAAGAGATGGTGAGGTGGATCGTGGATTATCGATTATAGAACAGGCTCCTCTAGGGGGGTTTAAGGCACCGCCAAGTCCTTAGAGTTTTAAGCGTTATGCTCGTAGTTCTCTGGCGGATATTTTTGTGTGTTAAATATCTGGGTTTAGGGCTAAGCATAGTGGGGTATCTAATC